TAAGATCAAGTCATACTGCACGGCCCAATCAATAGTTCAAGTCACACACTCCCATAATCCATTATTTTTTCGGAGAGTTCCCTTCAACTATTCGTGTATATCAAATAAAGAATGCAATTTATTTTGTAAAGAATGCAATTTATTTTGTTAAGTTGAAGGGAAATATCCAAATACATGTCTTATTTTTTTTTAATAATGCATATTTGTAGCAATGAAATACTATTACTCCTCCCCAAAATGATTGATTACAAATATCTATGATTCATATTCTCTATAAAGGACCGGAAATGCCTTGCTTACGTATCATTGGAAAGTGCATTAACATGAATACGGCAGTAAGAAGAGGTAATACAAAAGTATGTAAACTATAAAAACGAGTCAAGGTAGATTGTCCCACACTAGCGCTTCCGCGCAATAACTCTACCACCGACGATCCTATTACAGGAATAGCGTCGGGTACACCTGTTACAATTTTTACTGCCCAATAACCAATTTGGTCCCAAGGTAAGGAATAACCGGTTACACCAAAGGATGCAGTCAATACACCCAAAACTACACCTGTAACCCAAGTAAGTTCGCGAGGTTTTTTAAAACCACCGGTGAGATACACGCGAAATACGTGCAAGATCATCATTAAGACCATCATACTTGCCGACCATCGATGAACTGATCGGATTAACCAACCAAAGTTAGCCTCAGTCATTATATATTGAACAGAAGCAAAAGCCTCCGTAACGGTCGGACGATAATAAAAAGTCATAGCAAAACCCGTCGCTACTTGGACTAAAAAACAAGTAAGTGTAATTCCTCCTAAACAATAAAATATATTGACATGAGGAGGAACATATTTACTAGTTATATCATCGGCAATCGCCTGAATCTCAAGACGTTCTTCGAACCAATCATAGACTTTATTGAGATAGGTAACCCAAAGGACCCCCCTGAGAACCGTATATGAGAATTTCATCTCGTACGGCTCAAACAAAAATACTAGTTATTTGGAAAACGGATATGTGGAATAGAAAGTTTTAAACTTCTTAACTTAATCCTATGATTCCATCTTTTTTGAAGATAAAAAAAAATGGAAATCCAAAAGGTATTCTTTGTGTTTATAATGCCAAAATTTCAAGTCGGCTCACTCGTCTTTTCTCTTGATCCTTACCGGCCTCTTGAATATTCTATTATTCACCTCATTTTTTTGTCTATATTTAATACGATTTTACTGTTGTTTTTTTTTTTTTATTGATAGGAATTTTCTTGTTAAGACCCTATAGAATCAATTCAAAAACCTCAGATTCATACCAGAACCACGATGATTTCCAAAAAAACCTTTAATCCAAGTCCAAAAATTCCCTGAGTAAGAACTGCTGGATCATCACTTATTCAATGAATAGATATAATGAAAAAAATACAAAAAAAATTATTTTTATCGTCCATTGATCAAAATAAAGATAAGCGGCGGCAGTTTAAAAGAATAAAAATCGTTCTATTTTATTTTTTGAAATTTATTATTCTAACTCTTTAATTTTTTTTTTCGTCCGGTTGCGAGGTCTAAATATAAATATTAAGTATGAATCATAGTTCTAATACTTTAGAATCTATTTCTTTTCTATATTCCGTGCTCCAGATATTAGAATAAATATCTGACGGGGTAAAGCCATCTCTATCAAGATAAGAAAGATGACGTATCCTTTTTATGTTCTGTACTATCAATAGGATCAATTGTAACAAGTCACACACTCATATTCCGGAAATACAGAAACAAAGAAGTTTCGCGGTCGAACTACCAAATAAAAATGGAATGGTCTAAAAATCAACGACCTAAATGCTAAGCTAAACTTTACTTTCTATTGAAAAACTAGTTAGTTGGTTCTTGTGAATCGAATTTTCTAATTCGAAATTTGGTCCAGTAAAATGGACGAATTATAAATCTCTAAAATAATAGAGAGAAATACCGCAAATAGAGCCATTGCAATACCCATCAAAGGGGTAGTTCCCCATCCCGGAGCTACTTTACCATATTCTGAATTCAACGGTTTCAATAAATCTCCTACAACAGTTCGTCTTGGACCAGATCTAGAACTACCCTCAACGGTTTGTGTAGCCATAAATACTATTTTTTTTTTTTCATTGAGATCTGTTGACTTTGTATACCATTCCGCTGTAAATTACCCTATAGATCCATTGTAGTCTTGATATTATATAATCATGGAAACAGCAACCCTAATTGCCATCTCTATATCTGGTTTAATTGTCAGTTTTACTGGGTATGCCTTATATACTGCTTTTGGGCAACCCTCTCAACAACTAAGAGATCCATTCGAAGAACATGGGGACTAGTTGAAGTAATGAGCCTCCAATATCGTAATATTGGAGGCTCATTACTTCAATTGAGCTAAGTCAAAATCATTTCGTCTTTTTAGTTGGAACTATAGGGGGTTCTCTAAAAAAGATAGCGAAAAAAATGATTCCTAAAGTCGAGACTAAGAGGAATGTATAA